GCACCCGGAAGCACTAGACCAATAAGCTAGATCTCCCTACGGGGCATTGCACGTTTAGCCAGACCGCTCCGCTCGTGCTTCTCCTTGCGTCTTGCACTAGAACAGGGAAATCGCTACTAAAGCACTTTCTCTCATGAATTGAAAGAGTTCTATCTGGGTCAAAATGCTACGGCTTGCTTATACTCTTGCAAGCAAGGCGAGAAGCGATTCTCTTAGCCGGCATACCCGACGAATCAAAAAAGCTATAATAAGGCAATCCATGGGCATGGAACCCCGAAATAGCCAATCTACAATCATTTAATCAGGTCGAAAAATTCTTGCCGGTGGGTAGAACCAAGACTCATTTTAGCCAGGAGCTTACTTTCACTACTTATTTAGCTACTTTAGGTCGTTGTAGTCCATAAAGAAGAATCAAACTTTATCAGAGCTTGCATTCGATGCCGTTGATTCAATTTCTTCACGCAAGAAATTCTAAAAAGAAGCTTCCTTCGCAGGAAAGATATTCTAGTAAATAGAAAACTCGCCATTCATTCATGAACTGTCTTGCCCGTGCCATCAAGAGCTAGAGCTATATCTCTCGAAGGTGTCTTAGCTCCACCGATAGGAACTGCCCACCTATCCAGGTAACCTCACCCGTGAACCACGAACTAGACTTACAGACAACCTAAGAAGAAAGGGAGTCTCACCCATAAGCATAAGAAGGAAAAACTAGAAGAATAAACAAGAGAGAACGCGCATACAAAGAGGATTCTTAACCGTTCGCGAAGAGAAGATAGTTGTTTTAGGCAAGGAAAAAAGCCAACCATAGCAGAACGCAATCAAAGCTTTCGTCCTTGGCCGCTCCTTCAACTGATTTCATTCATTCATAAACTCGCTTGAACGTGCCATCAAGAGCTCCAGCTGCTGCGAGGATAGGATCTTTAGGCTGGGCACGAAAGCTGCATTGATTTGACTTCTTTGCTTCTGCTATTGAAGCCCAAGAAAACTTTATCAATTCTCATTCTTCTTTGGCGACAAGGAAGGCTACCCCTGGGTAAAAGTACTAATCCGTCTATCTACTTACTCTCTAACTAAGAGAATGTTATTTACTGAGAGAAGTAGTACGGATTGTTGCTGTCTTCTTTTTGGCGGTGAGGACTGAACTTTCACTTTCTTACTTGAAGTCATAGCTCTTTCTCTTTTTATCTTTTGAGAGCTGTATGTAACTACAGTTCTTTATGGGCTGGGGAAATCTCCTAAATTACAAGAGAGGAAGATAGAGTTAGCATTGATTGGGAAGGAAGGAACTAGTAATCCATTTAAGAGGACTTTACCCGGGAAGGAACTTACTTTTTCTAACTCGGAATGAATTGGAAGTGCGAGATGCACTAATCGGAAAGAGACTCTCTCTTGACCTGACTTTCCCTATTGGCTTTGACTGCGGTAAGTAATTCACTCAAACCGATTCCATTTATGGAGGGTGGGAAAACTCTTTCTTTTATCAGGATGAAAGGCTTAGCCGCCTGACTCACTCCGGATAGAAAGATTGAGGGGGTCAGACACGGCGGAGACGGCACATTGAATATGGGATTGAGACTACGACTGGAATGGAATTGCTCCGTTGATAGATCCAGATTCGCATCCGCCCATCTAAGAGATTTCTTCGTGCCGGGTCGTGAGCTATGTGGAGCGATCAAAAAAATGGGATCTATTGGGCTTTCACCTGCACTGCCTTCGCCTAGGACATTAGAAAGGGCTTGCTGCTGGTTCGGAACTCCCCTATCTATTTGAATTGATTTACAGCGCCTATTTTCAAGCGGAATTGCTTCTCTTAACTTGAAAGAGGGTCTCTCCTGTCCGGCTCGATATGAACAAGGTAGGCTGGTAGGCTTCTATCCGACTATTAGTACATGCAGTTCTCCCCTTAGCCTTAGGGCAGGCAGGAAAGAAATTAACAGCTTCTAAAGAAAAGAGGACGACTTAAGACAGCAAGAACGGGCAAAAGAAGTAAGTCACTTGCAAGCCCGAAAAGAAATCGATGAATGTGTCCCGACCAAGCAACGAAGAAGCGCTAGCAGATGAGATTGGACCTATATAGACTAGGGGAAAGACAGTCTTGGGGGTCCCCAAAACAGAGTGAGAACTAGCCCTTTGAGGAGCTCTCTAAGCTGTCTAACTCTCTATTAGCATATGCAGAGGGAAACCAGGTTCAATAGCCGGATAGAGTAAGAAAACAACTAAATAGAAATGAGTACTTGCTACGGGAGTAAAGAGTTTCAAGAAAAAATATCCTTAATGCGACTGCGGGAAGGCTGTTCCTGCTACATTTCGCTGGGGAAGAAAGAAGGAATTGAGTCCTTTCACATTATCACGGAAAAAGGGGATTGCCTATTAGTCAATTTTGACTGGAAAAAGACCCGGAACCCCATACCCTCTCATTCACTTACTATAGGCCGAGGAGCGTAGATTCATCTTACTTTTTATAAATGGAAAAAGAGACATAAGTCACGCATTCGAGCAA